AATTTCCCGAGTGGTCCGAGGATTTAAAGGATTGGAAGAGGGAAATGCATGTTAAATGCACCTATAATGGTGTTCAATTATCAGAAACAGAATTTCCGAAAAACTGGTTAACAGATGGTATTCAAATAAAGATACTATTTCCTTTCTGTCTGAAACCTTGGCACAGATCTAAGCTAGCCTCTTCTTATAGAGATCTAATGAAAAAGAAAGGGAAAAAGGATGATTTTTGTTTTTTAACAGTTTGGGGAATGGAAGCTGAACTGCCTTTTGGTTCTCCCCGAAAAAGACCCTCCTTTTTTGAACCCATTTTTCAAGAGCTCGGAAAAAAAATTCTAAAAGGGAAAAGGAATTGTTTTCTAGCTCTAAGAGTTTTTAAAGAAAGAACAAATTTCTTTCTAATAGTCCCAAAAGAAATAAAAAAATGGATTGTCAAAAAAATTCTACTTATACAAAGAATAATAAAAGAACTATCAAAACTAATTATATTATTTGGATTGAGAGAAATATATGAATCGAGTGAAACTAAAAAAGAAAAAGATTCAATAATCAGCAATAATATGATTTATGAATCGTCCAGTCAAATTCAACCTATCGATTGGACAAATTATTCACTGACAGAAAAAAAAATCAAAGATCTAACTGATAGAACAAGCCTAATCAGAACTCAAATAGGAAAAATTACAAAAGAAAAGAAAACAAAATTTCTAACTCCAGAAATCCATATTAGTGCTAACAAGAAAAGTCATGATGCTAAAAGATTAGAATCTGCCCCAATTTTTTGGCAGATGTTAAAAAGAAGAAATATTCGATTAATCCGTAAATCATATTTTTTTATAAAATTTTTCGTTGAAAGGATATATATAGATATCTTCTTATGTATAATTAATATTCCTCGGATCAATACACAACTTTTTCTTGAATCAACAAAAAAAAATTTTGATAAATACATTTACAATATTGAAGCCAATGAAGAAAGGATTGATAAAACAAATCAAAATACAATTCACTTTATAAAGTCCCTTTCTAATATTTATAATATTAGAAATATTAATAAGAATTCACAGAACTTATCCTCTTTTTCACAAGCATATGTATTTTACAAATTATCACAAACCCAAGTTATTAGCTTGGATAAGTTAAGATCTATCCTTCAATATCCCGGAACATCTCTTTTTCTTAAAAATGAAATAAAGGATTATTTTGGAGCACAAGGAATATTGCATTCCGAATTAAAACATAAGAAACTTCGGAATTCTGTAATGAATCAATGGAAAAGTTGGTTAAGGGGTCATTATCAATATAATTTCTCAAAGATTAGATGGTCTAGATTAGTACCACAAAAATGGCGAAATAGAGTTAATAAAGGTTGGAGGGCCCAAAATAAAGATTTAAACAAATGGGATTCGTATGAAAAAGACCAAGTAATTCATTACGAAAAAGAAAATTTTAAAAAACACTATAGGTATGATCTCTTATCATCTAAATCGATTCATTATGAAGATAAGAAGAACTCATATATTTATGTATCACCATTACAAGTAAACAATAACCAAGAGATTTCTTATAATTACAACACACATAAACAAAAATTATTTGATGGGATGGGAGGTATCCTTATCAATAATTATCTAGGAAAAGATGGTATTATGGATATGGAGAAAAATCCGGATAGAAAATATTTTGATTGGAAAATTCTCCATTTTTGTCTTAAAAAGAAGGTCGATATTGAGGCCTGGATCGATACCAACAGTAATAAAAAGACTAAAACTAGTAATAATAAGAAAGGTCTTTTTTATCTCACGATTCATCAAGAAATCAACCCCTCCAATAAAAAAAGGTTTGATTGGATGGGAATGAATGAAGAAATACTAAATCGTCCCATATCGAATCTTCAACTTTGGTTCTTCCCGGAATTTGCGCTACTTTATAATTCATATAAAATTCAATCCTGGGCCATACCCATCAAATTACTTCTTTTTAATTTTAATGGAAATATTAGTGCAAATAAAAACATCAATGAAAATCAAAAAAAGGATCTTTTTGTATCATCGAATAAAAAAAAATATCTTGAATTAGAAAATGGAAAGAAAAAAAAAAAAGAATCTCCAGCCCAAGGGAATCTTGGATCAGATCTTTCAAACAAAAAAAAAGATGTTGAAGAAGATTATGCGGTAAGATCAGGCATAAAAAAACGTAGAAAGAAAAAGCAGCAATATAAAAGCAATACAGAAGCCGAACTCGATTTATTTCTAAAAAAGTATTTGCTTTTTCAATTGAGATGGGATGATTCTTTAAATCAAAGAATGATCAATAATATCAAGGTATATTGTCTGCTGCTTAGACTGATAAACCCAAGAGAAATTGCTATATCCTCTATTGAACGGGGAGAAATGAGTCTGGATATAATGCTGATTCAGAAAGATTTAACTCTTACAGAATTGATGAAAAAGGGGATATTTATTATCGAACCGGTTCGTCTGTCTGTCAAAAATGATGGACAATTTATTATGTATCAAACCATAAGTATTTCATTGGTTCATAAGAGTAAAGACCAAACTAATCAAAGATACCAAGAAAAAGAATATGTTGATCAAAATAATTTTGATAAATCCATTGCAAGACATCAAAAAAGAACTGAAAATAGAGACAAAAATCATTATGCTTTGCTCGTTCCTGAAAATATTTTATCACCTAGACGTCGTAGAGAGTTTAGAATTCTAATTTGTTTCAATTCAAGAAATGGAAACGGTCAGGATAGAAATCCTGTATTTTGCGATGGTAAGAACGTAAAAAACTGTGGTCAATTTTTGGATAAAAGCACAAATCTTGATATAGATAAAAATAAATTAATAAAATTAAAGTTCTTTCTTTGGCCCACTTATCGATTAGAAGATTTAGCTTGTATGAATCGCTATTGGTTTGATACCACTAATGGCAGTCGTTTCGGTATGGTAAGGATACATATGTATTAGCAATTTAATTAAAATGTATCCACACCACAATTAAATTCAAAATTCGATGATAGTACATTTTTGCTATATATCCTATAGCATATCTGATATATCAAAGCAAACAGATACACACATGTGTTGTCTTACATTCCATTCTGATACATGATACTAATTCAATGACGTATCAAGTAGATTTATAAATAACTCAACAGAATCTTCTTATTTTCATTTTCAATTTGAGTTCTTTCTAACTTATTATCTTTTATGAGTGCCGTCCCTTTGTATTTTTATACAAATCAAATTGAAAATTGGATGGATCATTTTTTTTATATTTGAAAAAAAAAGATTGAATTTGATAAAATTAGGAGTCCATAATTAAATTTAGTATACCCGATTAAAATGGTTGGCATTATTATTTATTATTTCTGATAGGTAAAATTAATATCTTTAAACAAGAAAATTAAACGGGGGGGAAATTTGCGTTTTATGGTAAAAAATTCATTCATTTCAGTTTTTTTGCAAGAAGAAAAAGAGGAAAACCGGGGGTCTGTTGAATTTCAAGTATTCAGTTTCACCAATAAGATACGAAGGCTCACTTCGCATTTGGAATTGCACAGAAAAGACTATTTATCTCAGAGAGGTCTACGTAAAATTCTGGGAAAACGTCAACGACTACTGGCCTATTTGTCAAAAAAAAATAGAGTACGTTATAAAGAATTAATTGGTCGGTTAGATATTCGGGAACTAAAAACTCACTAATTTGAAGAACTTTAATTATTTGATTTGTTAGATCTTGAATTTTGATGAATGAATTTTTGTTTTCAGCAATTCATGGAAGAATGAATCGGGGAAAAACCTATGAATGTACCAGCGACAAGAAAAGACCTCATGATAGTAAATATGGGTCCTCACCACCCATCAATGCATGGTGTTCTTCGACTCATTATTACTCTAGATGGTGAAGATGTTATTGACTGTGAACCAATATTGGGTTATTTACACAGAGGAATGGAAAAAATTGCGGAAAACCGAACAATTATACAATATCTGCCTTATGTAACACGTTGGGATTATTTAGCTACTATGTTCACAGAAGCAATAACCGTAAATGCACCAGAGCAATTAGGAAATATTCAAGTACCGAAAAGAGCCAGCTATATCAGAGTAATTATGTTGGAGTTGAGTCGTATAGCTTCTCATTTGTTATGGCTTGGTCCTTTTATGGCAGATATTGGTGCACAGACCCCTTTCTTCTATATTTTCAAAGAAAGAGAATTAGTATATGATTTATTCGAAGCTGCCACTGGTATGAGAATGATGCATAATTATTTTCGTATCGGAGGAGTGGCTGTTGATCTACCTCATGGCTGGATAGATAAATGTTTGGATTTCTGTGATTATTTTTTAACAGGGATTGCTGAATATCAAAAACTTATTACACGAAATCCTATTTTTTTAGAACGAGTTGAGGGAGTAGGCATTATTAGCGGAGAAGAAGCAATAAATTGGGGTTTATCAGGACCAATGCTACGAGCTTCCGGAATACAATGGGATCTTCGTAAAGTTGATCATTATGAGTGTTACAACGAGTTTGATTGGGAGGTCCAATGGCAAAAAGAAGGAGATTCACTAGCTCGTTATTTAGTACGAATCAGTGAAATGACGGAATCTATAAAAATTATTCAACAGGCTCTGGAAGGAATTCCAGGGGGGCCCTATGAGAATTTAGAAATCCGATCCTTTGATAGAGTAAGGGATCCCGAATGGAATGATTTTGAATATCGATTCATTAGTAAAAAGCCTTCGCCCACTTTTGAATTATCGAAACAAGAACTTTATGTGAGAGTCGAAGCACCAAAGGGAGAGTTGGGAATTTTTTTGATAGGAGATCAAAGTGTTTTTCCTTGGCGATGGAAAATCCGACCGCCGGGTTTTATCAATTTGCAAATTCTTCCTCAGTTAGTTAAAAGAATGAAATTGGCTGATATTATGACGATACTAGGTAGTATAGATATCATTATGGGAGAAGTTGATCGTTGAAATGATAATTGATACAACAGAAGTACAAAATATCAATTCTTTTTCCCGATTGGAATCCTTAAAAGAGGTCTATGGGATCATATGGATGCTTATCCCTATTTTGACTCTTGTATTAGGAATCACAATAGGTGTACTAGTAATTGTGTGGTTAGAAAGAGAAATATCAGCAGGGATACAACAACGTATTGGACCTGAATACGCCGGCCCGTTGGGAATTCTCCAAGCTCTAGCAGATGGGACAAAACTACTTTTCAAAGAAAATATTCTTCCATCTAGAGGAGATACTGGTTTATTCAGTATCGGACCATCCATAGCGGTCATATCAATTCTACTAAGTTATTCAGTAATTCCTTTTGGTTATCACCTTGTTCTAGCCGATCTCAATATCGGTGTTTTTTTATGGATCGCCATTTCAAGTATTGCTCCCATTGGACTTCTTATGTCAGGATATGGATCAAATAATAAATATTCCTTTTTAGGTGGTTTACGAGCTGCTGCTCAATCGATTAGTTATGAAATACCATTAACTCTATGTGTGTTATCAATATCTCTACGTGCGATTCGTTGAGCCATAAACTTTTTCCTATTTCCTTTCTTTTGCCCTTTTTTTTCTAGGAAAGAGTTGAGTAGATATCTTCATTTTTTGGTTCATCGTTCGGGTTGATGAACTAAATCAGATAGTTCTATGAGTGAAAAAAAAACAGCTTATAAGTTCGCAGTAAAAAGATCGAGTCTCATTTCCTATGTACCAGGATTAAGCAAAAGTAAATATAAGCAGTAGAGACTTTTTACCCCAAGATTGATTGATTGGACATCATGGCTTGAAGCGGGTTCACAAGATCGACTGTATGGAGTTTTCACTCTCGTTTGTATGTATTAACATACATGTATTACCATAACAGGCGATTGGGCAAAAATGAGTGGATGGTTAGAAACACCAAATTACACAAAGGATTAGTAATAGAGATTATGTAAATTATCCAAAGGGACATTTCTGCATAAAAGGAATACTAATTGGGGCTTTAAGTTGGTAGAAATGATCAGGTAGTACTCCCCACGATACGATTCCGATCCAGAGTATGCTCCTATCCACCGATTAAAAAAATGACTATCAGGAACGAAATAATCCTTTACTTTTTTTGAATCCCCTTTTGAGAAAGAAGAATAGGAACAAAAAGGTAGAAAGAATGCAATTATAATAAAAAAAAAAGAGATAGAGATACAATTCTTGTTATGGTTGATGAACTAATGTAATGTCTAATTCTTTTTCGTAATCGAAAACGATGGGTTGAAATATCTATGTATATTTATACAAGGAGTATTTTATTGAAGGATTAAGTTATTACTCAAAATAGAAAAATTTTAATTATTAAAGGATGAGATCAATTCAGAAGTACTTTTTATTATTATAGCAGACAGAATTCCATTGGTCTAATTCGGGACCTTTCGATAGATTTTTACTTAATATCAAGATAAAGAATAAAGAACGCCGATCCGGTCCTTAGATTTATTTTGGGTCCTCGAGGAGCCGTATGAGGTGAAAATCTCACGTACGGTTCTGTAATAGCGATGGGAACAGTGATGTTATCACCGACTATAATTATCTAACAGTTTGAGTACAGTTGATATAGTTGAGGCACAGTCAAAATATGGGTTTTGGGGGTGGAATTTGTGGCGTCAACCTATAGGGTTTATCATTTTTCTAATTTCCTCCCTAGCAGAATGTGAGAGATTGCCTTTTGATTTACCAGAAGCAGAGGAAGAATTAGTAGCAGGTTATCAAACCGAATATTCAGGTATCAAATTTGGTTTATTTTATGTTGCTTCCTATCTAAATCTACTAGTTTCTTCATTCTTTGTAACAGTTCTTTACTTGGGTGGGTGGAATCTCTCTATTCCGTACCTATTTGTTCCTGAACTTTTTGAAATAAATAAAGCGAGTGGAGTTTTTGGAACGACACTTGGTCTCTTTATTACATTAGCTAAAACATATTTGTTCTTGTTCATTCCTATAACAACAAGATGGACTTTACCTAGGCTAAGAATAGACCAATTATTAAATCTTGGATGGAAATTTCTTTTACCTATTTCTCTAGGTAATCTATTATTAACAACTTCTTCCCAACTCCTTTCACTGTAAATACAATATTCTATATTTACGACTTGGCTCAAACAAGAGAAAGAAAAAAAATTATTCATAGATATTCACGATATGTTCCCTATGGTAACCGGGTTCATGAATTATGGTCAACAAACAGTACGAGCTGCAAGGTACATTGGTCAAAGTTTCATGATTACCTTATCCCACGCAAATCGTTTACCTGTAACTATTCAATATCCTTATGAAAAATTGATCACATCGGAGCGTTTCCGCGGTCGAATCCACTTTGAATTTGATAAATGCATTGCTTGTGAAGTATGTGTTCGTGTATGTCCTATAGATTTACCGCTTGTCGATTGGAAATTAGAAACTGATATTCGAAAGAAACGATTGCTTAATTACAGTATT